TATGTTTTTGGTTTGAAAAACCTCTTGCGACTCTTCTTTTCGACTATAAACAATGGAATCGCCCATTTCGATATCAAAAAAATAAAAGAACTAATAGATTTGAAAATATTGTAAGAAATGAAATGTCACACTTTTTTTTTTATACATGTCAAAGCAATGGAAAAGAAAGGATCTCGTTTACGTATCCAACGAGTTTGTCAACTTTTTTGGAAATGATACAACAAAAGATGTCTTTTTTAACAAAAGAAAAACCATCCTCTGATGAATTGTATAATAATTGGAGTTACACCAATGAACAAAAAAGAAACAACTTAAACAAGGAGTTTCAAAATAGAATCCAAGTTTTAGATAAAGGATCGAGTACTTTGAATGTACTTGAAAAAAGGACTAATTTGTGTAATGATGAGACTAACAAAGAATACTTACCTAAAAAATATGATCCTTTTTTGCATGGACCTTATCGTGGAAAATTTTCATCCGTAATGCTAAATAAAACTTCTAACAAAAAGAAAAGAAAAACGATTTGGATAAATAAGATTCATGGTCTACTTCTTACTAATAATTATCCCGAATTTGAACAGACACTAGACAGGTTTCGTATAAAATCATTTTCAACAGAAAAAGTACGTTCTTTATTTCCAGAACACACAGGAGAAAAAATTGATTCAGAAAACCAAATCCTAATTTTAAAAATTTTATTCGATGTAGTTATAACGGATCCCAACGACCAAAAAATTAGAAAAGAATCGATTGGAATAAAAGAAATTAGTAAAAAAGTTCCTCGATGGTCATACAACTTAATTGCTAAAAAGCAAAACAAGGGCGAAACCGTAGAAGGGACAATTCGTTCAAGAAAGTCCAAACGTATAGTTCTTTTTACTGATAACCAGCCAAATAGCGCTACTTATCCAAATCCCAAATATACTAAGAGTCCTAAGCAACCAAAGAAAGTGACTTTGATCCATTATTCACAACAATCGGATTTTCGTCGAGGTCTAATTAAAGGTTCCATGCGCGCACAAAGACATAAAACCATTACTTGGGAACTGTTTCAAGCAAATGTGCATTCCCCCCTTTTTTTGGACAGGATAGACAAACCTTTTCGTTTTTCTTTTGATATTTCCGAACTGATGAAAGTCATTTTTATAAATTGGATGTGGAAACAAAAAGACCAAAAACTTTCTGATTATACAAACAAAAAGACAAAAAAAATTGATAACCAAAAGGAAGACAAAAGAGAAAAATCCAAAGGAAAAGCAAAAGCACGGATACCAATAGCAGAAATCTGGAATACATTTTTTTTTGCTCAAGGAGTGAGAAGTTTTGTGTTATTAACTCAATCGATTCTTAGAAAATCTATTATATTACCTTCACTGATAATAGCTAAAAATATCGCCCGCATGCTATTATTTCAAATTCCCGAGTGGTCCGAGGATTTAAAGGATTGGAATAGGGAAATGCACGTGAAATGCACCCATAATGGTGTTCAATTATCCGAAAGACAATTTCCTAAAAACTGGTTAACAGAGGGTATTCAGATAAAGATCCTATTTCCTTTTTGCCTGAAACCCTGGCACAAATCTAAGCTACAATCCCCCCATAAAGATAGAATGAAAAAAAAAAAAGGACAAGACAACGATTTTTGTTTTTTAACAGTTTGGGGAATGGAAGCTGAACTACTTTTTGGTCCTCCCCGAAAACGACCTTCATTTTTTGAACCCATTTTTAAAGAACTCAAAAAAAAAATTAGACAATTGAAAACAAAGTTTTTAAGAGTTTTAAAAGAAAGAACAAAAATTTTTCAAAAAATCGCAAAAGAAACAAAAAAATGGGTCATCAAAAGCATTCTCTTTCTAAAAGTAAAAGGACGAGTAAAGGAACTTTCAAAAAAAAACCAAATTCCATTATTTAGATTGGGAGAAATAGATGAATTGGGTGAAACTAAAAAAGAGTTGATAATAAGTAATCAGATTATTAACGAATCGTCCATTCAAATTCGATCTATAGATTGGACAAATTTAGCACTCCCAGAAAAAAAAAGAAAAGATATGACTAATCGAACAAGCATAAGAAAAAATAAAATAGAAAAAATGACAAAAGAAAAGAAAAAAGGACTGCTAACTCACAAAAAAAATATTAGTTCGAACAAAACAAGCTATCGTGCTAAAATATTAGGATCATCAAAAAAGATTTGGCAACTATTAAAAAAACGAAATACTCGATTAATCCGTAGATCATATTTTTTTATAAAATTTTTCATTGAAAGGATATACATAAAATTTTTTCTAACTATCCTCAATATTCCAAGAATCAATGCAAAACTTTTTTTTGAATCACCAAAAAAAGGAAAAATTATTGAGAAAAATATCCACAATAATGAAACCAATCAGGAAAAAATTAATAAAACAAGTAAAAATCAAATTGACTTTATTTCGACTATAAAAAAATCACTTTCTAAGTTTAGTAATAAGAATTCAAAGATTTTTTGTGATTTATCTTCTTTCTCACAATCGCAAGCATATGTATTTTACAAATTATCACAAACCCAACGGATTCACTTTTCTAATTTAAGCTCTGTCCTTCAATATGATGGAACATCTCTTTTTCTTAAGAAGGAAATAAAAGATTATTTTCAAAAACAAGGAATATTAAATTCTGAATTAAGACATAAATCTTTTTGGAATTTTGAAATGAATCAATGGAAAAACTGGTTAAGGGGGCATTATCAATATCAATACGATTTATCTCGGATAAGATGGCCTAGATTAGTACCAAAAAAATGGCGAAATAAAGCCAATCAACACAGTATGGCTCAAAATAAAGATTTAAACAAAAAGGATTCATATGAAAAAAATAGATTAACTCATTACGACAAACAAAATTTTTTTGAAGCGGATTTCTTACAGAATCAAAAATCTAATTTGAAAAAACACTCTAAATATAATTTTTTATCATATAAATCTATTAATTATGAAGATAAGAAAGACTCGTATATTCATAAATCACCATTCCAAGTAAATAAGAAAAATAAAGAAGAAATTTTTTATAATTCCAACATAAGTAACGGCAAATTTTGTGATATGCTGAGCGGTATCCCTATTAAAAATTATCTAGAAGAAGATGATATTATGGATATGGATAAATTTTCGGATAGAAAATATTTTGATTGGAGAATTCTCAATTTTTGTCTTAGAAAAAAGGTTGATATTGAAGTCTGGGTTGATATTGGTACCAACAGGAATCCAAATACGAAGATTGAGGCTACTAATAAGTATCAAATAATTGATGAAATTAATAAGAAAGGTCTTCTTTATCTTACAATTCATGAAGATGAAGAAATTAATCCATCCAATCAAAAAAGAACTCTTTTTGATTGGATGGGAATGAATGAAGCAATACTACGTTGTCCTATATCAAATCTGGAGCTTTGGTTCTTCCAAGAATTAATGCGATTTTTTAATGCATATAAAATGAAACCGTGGATCATACCAATCAAATTACTTCTTTTCAATTTTAATGGAAATGCAAATGGTAATAAAAAAATAACTGGAAAGAAAAAGGAAGATCTTTTTATAGCATCGAATCAAAAAAACTCTCTTGAATTAGACAATGGAAGTCAAGAAGAAAAAGAACCCCCAAACCAAGAGAATCCTCGATCAGATACACAAAACCAAGTAAGTCTTGGATCAGTTCTCTCAAACCAAGAAAAAGATCTTGAAGAAAATTCTTCGGGATCAGACATAAAAAAACCTAGAACGAAAAAGAAATACAAGAGCAACACAGAAGCAGAACTTTATTTCTTCCTAAAAAAATATTTGCGTTTTCAGTTGAGATGGGATGATTTTTTAAATAAAAGAATAATCAATAATATCAAGATCTATTGTCTCCTGCTTCGACTGATAAATCCAAGAGAAATTGCTATATCCTCTATTCAAGGGGGAGAAATGCGTCTGGATATTTTGATGATTCAGAAGGATTTAACTCTTACAGAATTGGTCAAAGGGGGAATATTTATTATCGAATCGCTTCGTCTGTCTGTAAAAAAAGATGGACAATTTGTTATATATCAAATCGTAGGTATTTCATTGGTTCATAAGAAAAAGCGCCAAATTACTAAAAGAGACCGAAAAAAAAACTATGTTCATAAAAAAAAAATTTATGAATCCATTGCAAGACATCAAAGAATGACTGGAAATAGAGACAAAAAGAATGATGATTTGCTTGTTCCTGAAAATATTTTCTTCCCTAACCGTCGTAGAGAATTAAGAACTCTAATTTGTTTCAATTGGAAGAATCGAAATAGTATTCAGAGAAATTCCGTATTTTGTAATAACGTAAAAAATCACGTTTTGATTTTGGATAAAAGCAAAGATCTTGCTAGAGAGAAAAATAAACTAATTAAATTAAAGTTCTTTCTTTGGCCCAATTATCGATTAGAAGATTTAGTTTGTATGAATCGCTATTGGTTTAATACCAATAATGGCAGTCGTTTCAGTATGATAAGGATACATATGTATCCACGATCGCAAATTTGTTACTAGTACGTTTTTCTTATCGATCACGTACCATGCCTAATATATGAAAACAAAGATATGGACACATGCCTTGTCTTACATTCCATTATGATACATGATACCACTTTAAGGACATACATATCAGTTAGATCTCTAAATGAATTAACAGAATCTTTTTTTTTAGGTCTCGTTTTTTCTCTTTTGAAGAAATATACCATCTTTTTTGCTCCCTAATCAAATTTCAAATTGGATTGATTATTGATTGATTTTATAGGAAGTTCATAACGGCTTTAAGATGATTGTGTATATCAAATTCAAATGACTAGCATTATTATTACTGATCAGTAAATTTCATATTAAAAGAAAGGGAAAAGAGGATTTCGTTTTATGGTAAAAAATCCATTCATCTCAGTTACTTTTCAAGAAAAAAAAAAAGAAAACAGCGGGTCTGTTGAATTTCAAGTATTCAGTTTCACTAATAAGATACAAAAACTTACTTCCCATTTGAAATTGCACAGAAAAGACTATTTATCTCAGAGGGGTCTACGGAAAATTCTGGAAAAACGCCAACGGCTACTATCTTATTTGTCAAAGAAAAATAGAATACGTTATAAAGAATTAATTAGTCAATTGAATATTCGGGAGTCAAAAAATCGTTAATTTGAAAAAAAAAAAAATGAAAAATTATTTGATTTATTAGATTTTGAATCTTGATAACTTCTTTTCGTTTTCAACAATTCATATAAGAATGAATCGAGGAAAAACCTATGAGTATACTAGCTACAGGAAAAGACCTTATGAGAATCAATATGGGACCCCACCACCCATCAATGCATGGTGTTCTTCGTCTCATCGTTACTCTAGATGGTGAAGATGTTATTGACTGTGAACCCATATTGGGTTATTTACACAGAGGGATGGAAAAAATTGCGGAAAACCGAACAATTATACAATATCTGCCTTATGTAACACGTTGGGATTATTTAGCTACTATGTTCACAGAAGCAATAACTGTAAATGGACCAGAACAGTTGGGAAATATTCAAGTACCTAAAAGGGCCAGCTATATCAGAGTAATTATGTTGGAGTTGAGTCGTATAGCCTCTCATCTGTTATGGCTCGGCCCTTTTATGGCAGATATTGGTGCACAGACCCCTTTCTTCTATATTTTCAGAGAAAGAGAATTAGTATATGATCTATTCGAAGCTGCCACCGGTATGAGAATGATGCATAATTATTTTCGTATCGGAGGGGTAGCGGCTGATTTACCCCACGGCTGGATAGATAAATGTTTGGATTTCTGTGATTATTTTTTAACGGGGGTTGTTGAATATCAAAAACTTATTTCGCGAAACCCTGTTTTTTTAGAACGAGTTGAAGGAGTGGGCATTTTTGGTGGAGAAGAAGCAATAAATTGGGGTTTATCAGGACCAATGCTACGAGCGTCTGGAATAGAATGGGATCTTCGTAAAGTTGATCATTATGAGTGTTACGACCAATTTGATTGGGAAGTCCAGTGGCAAAAAGAAGGAGATTCATTAGCTCGTTATTTAGTCCGAATCGGTGAAATGACAGAATCCGTAAAAATTATTCAACAGGCTTTGGAAGGAATTCCGGGGGGGCCCTATGAGAATTTAGAAATCCGATGCTTTGATAGAGAAAGCGATCCACAATGGAATGGTTTTGAAGATCGATTCATTAGTAAAAAACCTTCTCCTACTTTTGAATTGCCGAAACAAGAACTTTATGTGAGAGTCGAAGCCCCAAAAGGAGAATTGGGAATTTTTCTAATAGGAGATCAAAGTGGTTTTCCTTGGCGATGGAAAATTCGCCCACCGGGTTTTATCAATTTGCAAATTCTTCCTCAGTTAGTTAAAAGAATGAAATTGGCTGATATTATGACGATACTAGGTAGTATAGATATCATTATGGGAGAAGTTGATCGTTGAAATGATAGTTGATACAACAGAAGTACAAGATATCAATTCTTTTTCCCGATTGGAATCCTTAAAAGAGCTCTATGGGACCATATGGGTATTTGCCCCTATTTTGACTCTTGTATTAGGAATCACAATAGGTGTACTAGTAATTGTGTGGTTAGAAAGAGAAATATCTGCAGGAATACAACAACGTATTGGACCTGAATACGCCAGCCCTTTGGGAATTCTTCAAGCTTTAGTGGATGGGACAAAACTACTTTTCAAAGAGAATCTTCTTCCATCTAGAGGAAATACTCGGTTATTCAGTATTGGACCATCTATAGCAGTCATATCAATTCTACTAAGTTATTCAGTAATTCCTTTTAGTTATCACCTTATTTTAGTTGATCTCAATATTGGTATTTTTTTATGGATTGCTGTTTCAAGTATTGCTCCTATTGGACTTCTTATGTCAGGATATGGATCAAATAATAAATATTCTTTTTTAGGTGGTCTGCGAGCTGCTGCTCAATCGATTAGTTATGAAATACCATTAACTTTATGTGTTTTATCAATATCTCTACGTGCGATTCGCTAAAACATAAGCTTTTCTTTTCCTTCTAAAAAAAACGAAATTGAATAGATATCTACCTTTTTTTTATTCATTTATTTATTCTTTAGGTTAATAAAAAAAATTAGATAGTTATATATGAGTGAAAGAAAACAACTTAGAAATTCGCAGTAAAAGCAGATTGAGTCTCATTTACTATAGTACAAAAATTAAGTGAAAGTAAACAAAAGTGGAAGAAGCCCTTTACCCCAAGATTGGTTGATTGGTCATCCTAGCTTGAAGCGGGCTCAAAAGTCAACCGTATGGAGTTTTCACTTTTCACTATCGTTTGTATGTATTACAATACATATATTAACGAACGGGGGATTGAAAAAAAAATGGGTGGGTAGTAAGAAACACTAAAATACACACAAAGAATTAGTAATGGAGATTATATAAATTAACTAAAAATAGACTTCCGCATAACATAAAAAGAATACTAATTGGGGCTTTAAGTTGGTAGAAATGATCAGGCAGTACTCCCCACAATTCCGATTCAGAGTATGCTCCTATCCCCCAATTTAAGAAATTACTATCAGGAACGAAATAATCCTTTACTCTTTTGAGGCCCCCTTTTTCTAAGAAAGAAGAAGAGGAAGAAAAAAATACAATTACAATAGAAACAAAAGAGATTTTTTCTTATTTTTTTCCTATCTTCATAGAACGAGAATTTGTGTCATGATTCATGAACTAATGTAATATCTAATTTTTTTTGTAATCGAAAAGAAAATGATGGCTCGAAATATCAATAGATATTTCTACAACTTCTACAAAGAGTATTTTATTGAAGAATTGATTAAGTTATTACTCAACACAAAAAAATTGAAATTATTAAAGGCTGAGATCAATTCAGAAATGCTTTTTGATTTATTCTTATAGCAGACAGAATTCCATTGGTATAATTGGGGACCTTCCAAGAGATTTTGCCTCTATCCATCCTATAACCATATCAAGATAACTAATACTTGCCCGGTCCTTAGATTTATTTGTGGCCCTGAGGAGCCGTATGAGGTGAAAATCTCATGTACGGTTTTGTAATAGCGATGGGAACAGTAATGTTATCACCGACTATGATTATCTAATAGTTCAAGTACAGTTGATATAGTCGGAGCGCAATCAAAATATGGTTTTTGGGGGTGGAATTTGTGGCGTCAACCTATAGGGTTTATCGTTTTTCTAATTTCTTCCCTAGCAGAATGTGAAAGATTACCTTTTGATTTACCAGAAGCAGAAGAAGAATTAGTAGCAGGCTATCAAACCGAATATTCGGGGATCAAATTTGGTTTATTTTACGTTGCTTCCTATCTAAATCTATTAGTTTCCTCATTATTTGTAACAGTTCTTTACTTGGGGGGTTGGAATCTTGCCATTCCGTACATATTTGTTCCTGGGTTATTTGAAATAAATAAAGCAGATGGAATCTTTGGAACGACAATTGGTATCTTTATTACATTAGCTAAAACTTATTTGTTCTTGTTCATTCCTATCACAACAAGATGGACTTTACCTAGACTAAGAATGGACCAATTATTAAATCTTGGCTGGAAATTTCTTTTGCCTATTTCTCTTGGTAATCTATTATTAACAACCTCTTCCCAACTCCTTTCACTGTAAAGAAAAAAGGAATATAATATTCACGGCTTACCTCAAACAAGAGAAAGAAAAAAACTATTCATAGATATTCTCGATATGTTCCCTATGGTAACTGGGTTCATGAATTATGGTCAACAAACAGTACGAGCTGCAAGGTACATTGGTCAAAGTTTCATGATTACCTTATCCCAAGCAAATCGTTTACCTGTAACTATTCAGTATCCTTATGAAAAATTAATAACATCGGAGCGTTTCCGTGGTCGAATCCATTTTGAATTTGATAAATGTATTGCTTGTGAAGTATGTGTTCGTGTATGTCCTATAGATCTGCCTATTGTTGATTGGAAATTGGAAACTTATATTCGAAAGAAACGATTGCTTAATTACAGTATTGATTTCGGAATTTGTATTTTTTGTGGTAACTGCGTTGAGTATTGTCCAACAAATTGTTTATCAATGACTGAAGAATATGAACTTGCCACTTACGACCGTCACGAATTGAATTACAATCAAATTGCTTTAAGTCGTTTACCAATGTCAGTAATTGACGATTTTACAATTCGAACAGTTTTAGTTTTGAATTCGTCTCAAAGAAAAAACGGGTAAATCTCTTGATTAAAGAATTCTTGGAAATTACTAAGGTTGCGTTTTGGTATAAAGGAATAAGGTCTTTCTCTTTGTTTGATCAATAACTACAAATCCCAACTATGGATTGAATGATGAGAAGTATTAATTAATTTGTATTGAAAGGCTGTTAATATATCCACAATTTTTTCGAAATTTTCCATTTCAAACTGCCATTTCCAATAAAGAAAAGAACGAAATTGATCCAATAACTGTACCCGCATCAATTCACACCTATTAGATTCGAATTTCATTCAATCGGGGATACCTCATAAAAAAAATTCCTGGTCGGTTCAATAAGGTCATGAAAAAACATTTCGATTTATTTATCTCTTTTTTTAATATAATGGATTTGCCTGGACCAATACATGATTTTCTTTTCGTTTTTCTAGGATCGGGTCTTATATTAGGAGGTCTGGGAGTGGTATTACTTACCAACCCAATTTATTCTGCCTTTTCATTGGGATTGGTTCTTGTTTGTATATCCTTATTCTATATTCTATCAAATTCGCCTTTTGTAGCTGCTGCACAGCTCCTTATTTATGTAGGAGCTGTAAATGTTTTAATCATATTTGCTGTAATGTTCATGAATGGTTCAGACTATTCCAAAGATTTTCATTTGCATCTTTGGACTATTGGGGATGGAGTTACTTCTCTGGTTTGTACAAGTATTTTTTTGTCGTTACTCACTACTATTCTAGATACGTCGTGGTACGGGATTATTTGGACTACACGATCCAACCAGATTATAGAGCAAGATTTTATAAGTAATAGTCAACAAATTGGAATTTATTTATCAACCGACTTTTTTCTTCCATTTGAACTCATTTCGATAATTCTTTTAGTTGCTTTGATAGGTGCAATTGCCGTGGCTCGTCAGTAAAAAATCTTTATAATTAGCAACAGCAATTCAAATTCAACTTTTTCTGTGTTATCACATCTATTTGCCTTCAATTCTATTTGAATACTGTTTCGTGTATAAATAAAATAAAAATAGAAAATTTTTTATTCGATTTATTAGTAGCAATATATTCTTTTATTCTATACTTGTTACATTCTAAACAATCAAATCACTTGAATTATTGTTCATATTGAAATGAATCGAAATTGGTACGGAGTTGGTCAATGATGCTCGAGCATGTACTTATTTTGAGTGCTTATTTATTTTCTATTGGTATCTATGGATTGATCACGAGCCGAAATATGGTCCGGGCCTTGATGTGTCTTGAACTTATACTAAATGCGGTTAATATAAATTTTGTAACATTTTCTGATTTTTTTGATAGTCGGCAATTAAAAGGAGATATTTTCTCAATTTTTGTTATAGCTATTGGAGCCGCTGAAGCAGCTATCGGATCAGCTATTGTTTCGTCAATTTATCGTAACAGAAAATCGACTCGTATCAATCAATCGACTTTGTTGAATAAATAGTATTTCGAAATCAGAATATTCATCAATTCGAATTAGCATATATAATACGTCGTAACCTCGATCATATTGGTGAAAACGTAAGAAATCAAAGTATCTTTGTTCCCTCTTCTCAATTGATCTGGAACTAGATTGATTATAAAATTTCTGGTAAATCATTGATTCATCTGGTGTTTAAATATATGATTCATTTCAAAAATGACTAGATCGAAAATTTATGAGTTCAGAAATTGATAGATCCAATGTCACATTCAGTAAAGATTTATGATACATGTATCGGATGTACTCAATGTGTCCGAGCATGTCCCACCGATGTATTAGAAATGATACCTTGGGACGGATGTAAAGCTAAGCAAATTGCTTCTGCTCCAAGAACGGAGGATTGTGTTGGTTGTAAGAGATGCGAATCCGCCTGTCCAACGGATTTCTTGAGTGTTCGAGTTTATTTATGGCATGAAACAACTCGAAGTATGGGTCTAGCTTATTGATATTGATACGTTCCCCCAAACCCCACTTAAATCTATTTTGAATAGATTTTTTTTACTTACCGATTACCGACAAAAACCCGTACTCGAAAAAAAAAAAATAAGAATATATTCTATTTTTCGAGCACGGTTTTGTCTGGTTCGAGTGTATCTTGTCTTTACCACGAATTTTTTTCCTTGGTTAACAATAATTGTAGTTTTTCCGATAGCCGCGGGTTTTTTAATTTTCTTTCTCCCTCATAGAGGAAATAAGGTGACTAGAGAGTATACTATATATATATGTGTCTTAGAACTCCTTATAACAACCTATGCATTCTGTTATCATTTCCAATTGGATGATCCATTAATACAGCTCGTAGAGGATTATAAATGGATCAATTTTTTTGGTTTTTACTGGAGATTGGGAATAGATGGACTTTCCCTAGGACCTATTTTATTGACGGGATTTATCACCACTTTAGCTACATTAGCGGCTTGGCCAGTTACTCGGAATTCCCGATTATTCTATTTCCTGATGTTAGCAATGTATAGCGGTCAAATAGGATCATTTGCTTCTCGTGACCTTTTACTTTTTTTCATCATGTGGGAATTCGAATTAATTCCTGTTTATTTACTTCTATCTGCATGGGGTGGAAAGAAACGTCTTTATTCAGCTACAAAGTTTATTTTGTACACTGCAGGAGGTTCCGTTTTTCTATTAATAGGAGTTTTGGGTATCGGTTTATATGGTTCCAATGAACCAACATTCAATTTGGAAATATTAGCTAATCGATCGTATCCCGTGGCACTGGAAATACTATTCTATATTGGATTTCTTATTGCTTTTGCTGTCAAATCACCGATTATACCCTTCCATACATGGTTACCAGACACCCATGGAGAGGCCCATTACAGTACTTGTATGCTTCTAGCCGGAATCCTATTAAAAATGGGAGCATATGGCTTGGTTCGGATCAATATGGAACTATTACCGCACGCTCATTCTATATTTTCTCCCTGGTTGATCATAGTAGGTACAATGCAAATAATTTATGCAGCTTCAACATCTCCTGGCCAACGCAATTTGAAAAAAAGAATTGCCTATTCCTCCGTATCTCATATGGGTTTCATAATTATAGGAATTGGCTCGATAACCGATACGGGACTCAGTGGAGCCATTTTACAAATGATTTCTCATGGATTTATTAGCGCTGCACTTTTTTTCTTGGCAGGAACGAGTTATGATAGAATACGTCGTGGTTATCTCGACGAAATGGGCGGACTGGCTATACCAATTCCAAAGATATTCACGATATTTAGTATTTTATCGATGGCTTCCCTTGCATTACCGGGCATGAGTGGTTTTGTTTCAGAATTGATAGTCTTTTTTGGACTAATTACCAGCCAAATTTTTTTTTTAATGGCAAAAATACTGATTACTTTTGTAATGGCAATTGGAATGATATTAACTCCTATTTATTCATTATCTATGTTACGGCAAATGTTCTATGGGTACAAGCTATTTAATGGCGCAAACTCTTATTTTTTTGATTCTGGGCCACGGGAATTATTTGTTTTGATCTCTATTCTTCTACCCGCACTTGGTATTGGTATTTATCCGGATTTCGTTCTTTCACTATCAGTGGACAAGGTGGAAGCTATTCTATCTAATTTTTTTATAGATAATTTTCATCAATAAAAAAAATTGAATTGTAACCAAACCCCTTTGGCGTTTGTGAGAACCTTTTGAATCAAGTAATGTAGTGATTCAAAAGGTTCTCGATGGTTTCCACTCAGTTTCATTTATATATATGCGCTGTCGTATGTTTGTCTTCATCAGGCCCTTTCTTTTCTTCAATTTTCAATTCAATTATTAGATGTTAATTGTTAATTAAATGAACCATAACTATGTAACCCTATTCCTAATAGATTGACCCCGAAATAGCATATCCAAATTATAAGGAAGCCCATAGAAGCCACAATTGTGGAATTTAAACCTTCCCATTTTTTATTTGTTCGAGTATGGAAATAAATTCCGAATATAGTCCAAGTAATAAATGCCCAAGTTTCCTTTGGATCCCAATTCCAATATGATCCCCATGCCTCATTAGCCCATACTGCTCCTGAAAGAATACCTATGGTTAAAAAGAGAAATCCTAGACTAATAATATGATAACTCCAATGATCCAATTGTTGAATCAATTGATACCTGTAATAATTTCTAGCAGAAAAAAAATAAGTATTTAGTAAAACATTGGTTTTTGCATTGATATATTGTATTTTACCAAAGGAAAATGACTCAGTTACAGTTCCATTTACTAAATGATTGCTTTTACCAAAAATCCTTATCACTTTTTGAAATGTAATGACTAGAAGAGCTGTGGATAATAATGATCCGCATAAAAGAGCTGCATAGCCTAATACCATCATACTTACGTGCATCATTAACCACTGAACTTGGAGAGCGGGTACCAATATTCCGGATTGATGCATTTTGGTTAACAAACCCGAAGTTGCAAAGCCTTGGGTAAAAAGAGCACTTGGCGCGGTTATTGCGCTTAAATGATTTTTATGTTTTTTAAAATCGAAAATCCTATGAATAATGGAGAAATTCCATGAAAGAAAGATTAATGATTCATATAAATCACTTAAAGGGAAATGCCCCGAATAAATCCAACGAGTGCCTAATAATCCTGTTAGACAGAAAAGAGTAGCTACCATCCCCTTTTCTGATGAATCATATAGTCCTATGATTTCATCGACTAATAAGGTTATCAAATGAATTGTAATTCCAATTGAAATGACCGAAAACGATATATGAGTTAATATATGCTCGAAAGTTGAAAATATCATAAATATCAAATGAAAAGTAAAAAGTGAGAGTCCCTCGAGTATACGGAATGGAAATAGGAAATTCAACTCATTATAGGACTTTTTATATATCTTTTAGAAGATGTTATGCCGCCACTCGGATTCGAACCGAGATGCTCTAGCACTGCTTCCTAAGAGCAGCGTGTCTACCGATTTCACCATAGCGGCTTGCTACAAATCATAATAACTTATTTTTATTCAATCGTCGAGATTGAAAGTGAAAGAGAAAATTTCAATGAAATACTTTTTCTTTTTCACTTTCAATTGATGAATAAAAACTTGTTTCAATAGAGATTGAAAGAGTTTCTTTTTTGTCGTCGTATTTAGTTACTAAGGATTTATTTAATTTGCATAACTTTTGTCTTGTTGGAATCGTTAGGTTTTTTTTCAGTATGAATTTGTCTTAGGGTTTATCAAACTAATTAGGTATTGGGCTGGACATATCATATAAAAGAATAAAAGAATTTTGATTTCGATTGTCCTACTTCAAAAATTTATTTCTAAATCCGAATTCGAAAAATATCGATTTTGAGATTGATCTTCCCTTTCAAACATAGGATTTTTTTATTACTTAGAATTTTCATACTATTCGTATAGAAATCATAGAAATCCGCCTAAATGGGTAAAGGCACTTTTCTGATTCTCAATTGGAGTGAAAGTGCGGGATATAATAGTGATTCAGAAAAATAATGATTCAGAAAGTTACAAAAAAAGTTTTCTACTTAATAATTAGAATTAGTTTCAACAACCCATTGCTTTTCTCTAAAGATTTGATATCTGCGATTCTATAGCATAAATAGAAATAGATAAAGATAAATAGAAAAAGAAATAGAAAAGGATAAATAGAAAAGAAAAAAAGAAAAGGCAAAACCTTTATTATTGTCTTATTTATAAGTGGGTGGGTGATGGGGAAAATAAGGATCCCCATCCCGGGCATGAAAAACATATTCAAATACAAATAAAGGCAAAACTCTCAATTTGGTTTTTATTCTTTTTTTTTTCAAATTCTAAAAAAGTGACTTTTTTAGAATTTAAGTAGACAAATCAATTGGTTCAAATGGTTCAAAACATTAGGGAATGGAAATCATTATTTACTACGTACTTTTTTGAGTTCTATTTCTATTTTTTTTTATTTCTATTTTTCTATTCTATATTAAAAAATGGGGTCTAAATTCGAAACGAAATTGGCTCTTTTTTGGAGTCAGGCGGATGCAGATTAAAATTATTCCAACGTTTTCTTATTTATTTGTCGTACAAAAAAACTTTTTGAATTCCCGGTCGAAACGGATTTAGCTAACGAAAAAGCTTTGACCGCTGCCCAATATCCCCCTTTTTTCCAAATATTTTTACGAATATGTTTTTTTAATATAGAACTACGTTTTTTTGGAACTGCCATTCAAAAAAGAAAAAGTTATTCATTGCAAAAATTGGATGTGAAAGACATCTATTCTTTAAAACAAATCATTTTTTTTTTCTTATTCATTTCATTATCTGGCTATTTGTTCTCTAAATTATACTATCTTTCTAAATACTACCTTATATAAAAAAAATAGAAATATGAAAAAATTGCCTAAAATATTACTCGAACCAAAAAGAAAAACAATAGAATATCCATTTTTTTTTTTTCAATTTCTATTCCATAGAATATTTGAGTAAGAAAAATTCGTATTTCAGAGTTATTTGTGATACCTTTCTATTCCTCTTCAAATCGATATCTATAGGGTGGATTATTCCATATAATATATATCGAATTGGTTGAAGTTGATCGAAAAAACAAAAGTCTTTCCCTTTATATCTCTGTCTGTTTTCGGGATGCTACTTTTGTACATAAAAAATACATATCGAACAAGCTTAAGAACCCTTACCTACCTAATAAAAAAACTTGAATCTTTTTGTTTTTTTTTCTAGTATTTTTGTTTTTTTTTTTTCTAGTAATTGGTATTGGTTATTAAATGCCATTTATTAGAATGGAACACAATCAATTAGTCCCGAAATAAATTCGTTAATGATTCTGAATAAACAAACAAAAATACCTAATTCTTATTTTATTAGGGAAAGGTATGGACCATCCTATAATTGATATCAAAATAAAGTACTTCTTTTTTGGTCTAATTTTTTAGTCTTGATATATGTCCATAAATTATTGGAATAGGGAATAATAATTGAAGTTGGAATTTGCTGTTACATTTTCCTAAAAATCTTACTTAGTCTAAAGTCTAAAAAAATTAGTTATTTTTCACTAGTAACTTAGTTATATCATGTTATATCATTTTTCCACTTTGAACTTTGCAAATTTTTGCAGTAGTTGAAAAAGGTTCAAAATAACTACGAATAGAAAATTCCATTTAAGTTTTTTTTTATACTTTATTTTAGTAATCCCTTTTAAAAGAGATAAGAACCGGTGAATCAGAAACAATTAATTAAGAAAAAAAAGTTATTATTATTATTTTTATGGAACATACATATCAATATTCTTGGATCATACCGTTCGTTCCACTTCCAGTTCCTATGTTAATAGGAGTGGGACTTCTACTTTTTCCAACAGCAACAAAAAATCTTCGCCGTATGTGGGCTTTTACTAGTATTTTTTTGTTAAGTATAGTTATGGTTTTTTCGGTCGATCTATCTATTCAGCAAATACAAAGAAGTTCTATCTATCAATACATATGGTCTTGGACCATCAATAATAATTTTTCTTTCGAGTTCGGACACTTTATTGATCCGCTTACTTCTATTATGTCAATATTAATCACCACAGTTGGAATTCTGGTTCTTTTTTATAGCGAGAATTATATGTCTCATGATCAAGGATATTTGAGATTTTTTGCTTATATGAGTTTTTTCAATACTTCAATGTTGGGATTAGTTACAAGTTCGAATTTGATACAAATTTATATTTTTTGGGAATTGGTTGGAATGTGTTCCTATCTATTAATAGGGTTTTGGTTCACACGACCTAGTGCGGCGAGTGCTTGTCAAAAAGCATTTGTAACTAATCGTGTAGGGGATTTTGGTTTATTATTAGGAATCTTAGGTCTTTATTGGACAACAGGTAGTTTCGAATTTCGGGATTTGTTCGAAATATTTAATAACTTGATTTCTAATAAGGAGGTTCACTTTTTATTTGTTCCTTTGTGCGCCTTTCTATTATTTGCTGGCGCAGTTGCTAAATCCGCACAATTTCCCCTCCACATATGGTTACCTGATGCCATGGAAGGACCTACTCCTATTTCTGCTCTTATACATGCCGCTACTATGGTAGCAGCGGGCATTTTTCTTGTAGCTCGTCTTCTTCCGCTTTTCATAGTGATACCATACATAATGAATCTCATATCTTTGATAGGTATAATAACAGTATTATTAGGAGCCACTTTAGCTCTTGCTCAAAAAGATATTAAAAAAAGTTTAGCCTATTCTACAATGTCTCAATTGGGTTATATGATGTTAGCTCTAGGTATGGGGTCTTATCGAGCTGCT